TATTTCAATTTCCGGAATGGTATGAGGACTTAAAGGATTGGAATAGAGAAATGCATGTTAAATGTACCTATAACGGCGTTCAATTATCAGAAAAAGAATTTCCAAAAAACTGGTTAACAGACGGCATTCAGATCAAGATCCTATTTCCTTTTCGTCTTAAACCTTGGCACAGATCTAAGTTACGAGCCCCTTATAACGATCCAATGAAAAAGCAAGGTCAAAAAAATGATTTTTGTTTTTTAACAATTTTTGGAATGGAAGCTGAACTACCTTTTGGTTCTCCCAGAAAAAAACTTTCATTTTTTGAACCGATTTTAAAAGAACTCAAAAAAAAAATTAAAAAATTGCAAAAGAAATGTTTTCTAATTCTAGGAATTTTTAAAGAACAAACAAAATTGTTTGTAAATGTCTCAAAAAAACCAAAAAAATGGATCATTAAAAACATTCTGTTTATAAAAGAAATAATAAAAGAACTCTCAAAAATAAACCCAATTATATTATTTGGATTGAGAGAAATAGAAGTATATGAATTGAGTGAAATTAAAAAAGATTCAATAATCAGTAATCGGATGATTCAGGAATCGTCCATTCAAATTAGATCTCAGGATTGGACAAATTATTCATTAACAGAAAAAAAAATGCAAGATCTGACTGATAGAATAAACACAATCATAAATCAAATAGAAAAAATTACAAAAGACAAGAAAAAGGGATTTATAACTTCAGATAGAAATTTGAGTTCTAACAAAATAAGTTATGATGATAAAAGCAAAATAAGTTATGATGATAAAAGATTGGAATCACAAAAAAATATTTGGCAGATATTAAAAAGAAGAACTGCTCGATTAATCCGTAAATCCCATTATTTTATAATATTTTTCATTGAAAAGATATACATAGATATCTTTCTATCTATGATTAATATTCCTAGTATCAATACACAGCTTTTTCTTGAATCAACAAAAAAAATTATTAATAAAAACAGTAATGAAGCAAATCAAGAAAGAATTAATAAAACAAATCAAAGTTTAATTAAATTTATTTCGATTATAAAAGAGTCACTTTCTAATACTAATATTAGTCTTAGTCACAAAAATTCAAAGACTTTTTTTGACTTATCTTACTTTTCACAAGCATATGTATTTTACAAATTATCACAAACCCAACTTATTAAGTTAGAGAAATTGAAATCCGTATTTCAATATAATGGAACCCCCCTTTTTCTTAAGAATGAAATAAAGTATTTTTTTGTTGTAAGACAAGAACTATTTCATTCCGAATTAAGACCTAAGAATCTTCGCAATTCTGGAATGAATCAATGGACAAATTGGTTAAGGAGTCATTATCAATATCAATGTGATGTATCTCAAATTAAATGGTCTAGAGTAGTACCACAAAAATGGCGAAATATATTGAACTGTATAGCTCAAAATAAAGATTTATATAAAGATTTGTGTGATTTATATGAAAAAGATGAAAAAGATGAATTAATTCACTACGAAAAAAAAACAAAAATGGAAACGGATTTATTATTGAATCAAAAGGATAATTTTAAAAAACAATATAGATATGATCTTTTAGCATATAAATCTATAAATTCTGAAACTAAGAAGTACTCTTCAATTTATGGATCACCATTACAAGTAAAAACTAACCAAGATATTTTTTATAATTACAACACACATAAACAAAAATCATTTAATATGGTAGAAGATGATATTCGAGATATGGATAAAAATACGGATAGAAAATTTTTTGATTGGAGAATTCTCGATTTTTGTCTTAAAACGAAGGTCGATATTGAGGCCTGGATCAATATTGATACTGACACTAACAGTAATAAATATACTAAGACTAGGACTAGGGTTAATAAGTATCAAATAATTGATAAAATCAATAATAATGGTCTTTTTTATCTCACACTTCAGCAAGACCAAAAAATCAACCTATCCAATCAAAAACCCCTTTTGGATTGGATGGGAATGAATGAAGAAATACTAAGTCGTCCCATATCAAATCTGGAACTTTGGTTCTTGCCAGAATTTGTGAGACTTTATAATACGTATAAAATGAAACCGTGGGTTATACCAATTAAATTACTACTTTTTCATTCTAATATAAAAAAAAATGCTAGTGAAAACAAAAGCATCACTGGAAATAAAAAAAGAGATCCTTTTATATCAATATCGTCGAATGAAAAAAAATCTCTTGAATTAGAAAACCGAAATCAAGGAGAAAAAGAATCCACGGGCCAAGCAGATCTTAAATCAGCTCTTTCAAACCAAGAAAAAGATGTTGAAGAAGATTATACGGGATCGGACATGAAAAAACATAGAAATAAAAAGCAATACAAGATCAATACAAAAGCGGAGTTTGATTTCTTCCTAAAAAGGTATTTGTATTTTCAATTGAGATGGGATGATTCTTTAAATAAAAAAATAATCAATAACATCAACGTATATTGTCTCCTGCTTAGACTGATAAATCCAAGAGAAATTACTATATCCTCTATTCAAAGGGGCGAAATGAGTCTGGATATTTTGACGATTCAGAAAGATGTAACTCTTACAGAATTTATTAAAAGGGGATTTTTGATTATTGAACCAATTCGTCTAGCTATAAAAAATGATGGAAAATTTATTCTGTATCAAACCCTCGGTATTTCATTAGTTCATAAAAGTAAACATCAAATAAATCAAAGATACCGAGAAAAAAAACATGTTGATAAGAATTCTGATGAAGTCATTACAAAACATCAAAAGATGACTGGAAATAGATATAAAAAAAATTATGATTTGTTTGTTCCTGAAAATATTTTATCGCCTAGACGTCGTAGAGAATTGCGAATTCTAATTTGTTTAAATTCTAAGAATAGACATAGAAAGGCATCTTTTTGTAATGGGAATGAGGTAAACAGTCAAGTTGTGGATAAAAGCAAAAAATATAAAAAAAAACTTATAAAATTAAAGCTATTTCTTTGGCCCAATTATCGATTAGAAGATTTAGCTTGTATGAATCGTTATTGGTTTAATACCAATAATGGCAGTTGTTTCAGTATGGTAAGGATACATATGTATCCGCGATTGAAAATTCATTAATAGTACATTTTTCCTATATTTCCCATACCATATCTGGTCTATGACGACAAAGAGATGCACGCATACATTGTCTTACATTCCATTCTGATACATGATACTAATTCAATGACATATCAATTAGATCTAGAATGAACAAAATTTTCTTATTTTAGGTCTAAACTTTTATCTTTTGTGAGTGAAGAAACCAACCATACTTTTGTATCCCCTTTCAAATCCAATTTTAAAATGAAAATAGGATTGAGTAAGTTTTATTAAATTAAAAAAATTAGAAATGAATAACGAAATACAAATTTTTGTATATACCAAATAAAAATTAGGGGCATTATTATTACTGATCAATAAAGATATCTATCAATAAAAAATATCTTAAAATAAAAAGAGGGGGGGAGAGAAGATTTCAGTTTATGGTAAAAAATTCATTCATCTCAGTTATTTCACAAGAAGAAAAAGACGAAAACAGAGGATCTGTTGAATTTCAAATAGTTAGTTTCACCAATAGGATACGAAGACTTACTTCACATTTACAATTACACAAAAAAGACTATTTATCTCAGAGAGGTTTACGTAAAATTCTGGGAAAACGCCAACGATTACTGTCTTATTTGTCAAAGAAAAATAGAATATGTTATAAAGAATTAATTAATCGGTTGGATATTCGGGAGTCAAAAACTCGTTAATTTGATTTTTATAAAGGCATTTTGAATTATTTGATTTATTAGATCTTGAATTTTAATGAACTTTTTTTCGTTTTCAGCAATTCATGAAAGAATGAATCGAGGAAAAACCTATGAATATACCGGCTACAAGAAAAGACCTCATGATAGTCAATATGGGCCCCCACCACCCATCAATGCATGGTGTTCTTCGACTCATCATTACTCTAGATGGTGAAGATGTTATTGACTGTGAACCAATATTGGGTTATTTACACCGAGGAATGGAAAAAATTGCGGAAAATCGAACAATTATACAATATTTGCCTTATGTAACACGGTGGGATTATTTAGCTACTATGTTCACAGAAGCAATAACTGTAAACGGACCGGAACAGTTGGGAAATATTCAAGTACCTAAAAGAGCCAGCTATATCAGAATAATTATGTTGGAGTTGAGTCGTATAGCTTCTCATCTGTTATGGCTCGGTCCTTTTATGGCGGATATTGGTGCACAAACTCCCTTTTTCTATATTTTCAGAGAAAGAGAATTAGTATATGATCTATTCGAAGCTGCCACCGGTATGAGAATGATGCATAATTATTTTCGTATCGGAGGAGTAGCGGCCGATCTACCTCATGGCTGGATAGATAAATGTTTGGATTTCTGCGATTATTTTTTAACAAGAGTTGCTGAATATCAAAAACTTATTACACGAAATCCTATTTTTTTAGAACGAGTCGAGGGAGTAGGCATTATTGGTAGAGAGGAAGTAATAAATTGGGGTTTATCGGGACCAATGCTGCGAGCTTCCGGAATACAATGGGATCTTCGTAAAGTTGATCATTATGAATGTTACGACGAATTTGATTGGGAAGTACAGTGGCAAAAAGAAGGAGATTCATTGGCTCGTTATCTAGTCCGAATTGGTGAAATGATAGAATCCGTAAAAATTATTCAACAGGCCCTGGAAGGAATTCCAGGGGGACCCTATGAGAATTTAGAAATACGATACTTTGATAGAGAAAGGAATCCGGAATGGAATGATTTTGAATATCGATTTATTAGTAAAAAGCCGTCTCCTACATTTGAATTGCCGAAACAAGAACTTTATGTGAGAGTAGAAGCCCCAAAGGGAGAATTGGGAATTTTTCTCATAGGGGATCAGAGTGGTTTTCCTTGGAGATGGAAAATCCGCCCGCCGGGTTTTATCAATTTGCAAATTCTTCCGCGGTTAGTTAAAAGAATGAAATTGGCTGATATTATGACGATACTAGGTAGTATAGATATCATTATGGGAGAAGTTGATCGTTGAAATGATAATTGATACACCGGAAGTACAAGATATCGATTCTTTTTCTAGATTAGAATTTTTTAAAGAGGTTTATGGAATTCTATGGGTTCTTGTTCCTATTTTGACTCTTGTAGTGGGAATCACAATAGGCGTACTGGTAATTGTATGGTTAGAAAGAGAAATATCGGCAGGGATACAACAACGTATTGGACCTGAATACGCCGGCCCTTTGGGAGTTCTTCAAGCTCTAGCAGATGGGACAAAACTACTTTTCAAAGAAAATCTTTTTCCATCTAGGGGGGATACTCGTTTATTCAGTATCGGGCCATCCATAGCAGTCATATCAATTTTAGTAAGTTATTCAGTAGTTCCTTTTGGATATCACCTTGTTTTAGCGGATCTCAATATCGGTGTTTTTTTATGGATTGCCATTTCCAGTATTGCTCCAATTGGACTTCTTATGTCGGGATACGGGTCAAATAATAAATATTCCTTTTTAGGCGGTCTACGAGCTGCTGCTCAATCGATTAGTTATGAAATACCATTAACTTTATGTGTGTTATCAATATCTCTACGTGCGATTCGTTGATACATAGAAAGAAACTTTTCTCTATTCCTTCCTTTCAAGGAAAGGGTTGGAATGGATTGAGTAGATATCTTAATTTTTTTTTTATTAATTATTCGGGTTGATGAACTAAATCAAATAGTTATATGAGTGAAAGAAAACAGCTTATATATAAATTCGCAGTAAAAAGATTGATTCTCATTTTCTATGTATAAGAGTTAGAGAATTAAGCGGAAATAAACATAAACAGAAGAGACCGTTTCCCCCAAGATTGGTTGATTAGTCATCCTGACTTGAAGCGGGTTCAAAAGATCAACCGTATTGAGTTTTCACTATCATTTTTATGTATTAGCATAACGGGGGATTGAGCAAAAACGAGTGGATGGTTAGAAACACGAACATATGTAAAGGATTAGTAATGGAGATTATGTAAATTCTCCAAAAGGACATTTTTACATAATATACAAACAAAGAATACTAATTGGGGCTTTAAGTTGGTAGAAATGATCAGGCAGTACTCCCCATGACACGATTCCAATCCAGAGTATACTCCTATCCACCGATTTAATAAATAACTATTCGAAACGAAATAATCCTTTACTTTATTTTGAAAGCCCTCTTTTTCTCAGAAATAGAAAGAAGAATAGGAACGAAAAAAAAAAAAAGATATACTTTATTTATTCTTTGTTACTTTTATTCTTTCCCATATACATATTAATAGATATATAATTTGTGTCATAATTAATTAATTAATATCGAATTTTTTTTTCGTACGTGAAACCAACGGGTTATTGATATTTTTACAAGAAGTATTTTATTGAACAGTTAAGTTATTACTGAACAAAGAAGAATTGAAATTTTTATTGAAATTATTAAATTAAAGAAAGGATGAGATCAATTCAGAAGTACTTTTTTTATTTAATTTTGAATTAAAATAATTATAACAGACAGAATTCAATTGGTCTAATTTGGGACCGGCCGATAGTTATCCATCCTACAAACATATCAAGATTCAAAAAAGAATACTGACGCGGTCCCTATATTTATTTCTGGCCTTCAAGGAGCCGTATGAGGTGAAAATCTCATGTACGGTTCTGTAATAGCGATGGTAACAGTGATGGTATCACCGACTATAATTATCTAACAGTTCAAGTACAATTGATATTGTTGAGGCGCAATCAAAATATGGTTTTTGGGGATGGAATTTGTGGCGTCAGCCTATAGGGTTTATCATTTTTATTATTTCTTCCCTAGCAGAATGTGAGAGATTACCTTTTGATTTACCAGAAGCAGAAGAAGAGTTAGTAGCAGGTTATCAAACCGAATACTCGGGTATAAAATTTGGGTTATTTTATGTTGCTTCCTATCTAAACCTATTGGTTTCTTCATTATTTGTAACAGTTCTTTACTTGGGAGGTTGGAATATATCTATTCCGGACATATATGTTTCTGAGCTTTTTGAAATAAATAAAACATGTGGAGTTTTTGGAGCGATAATTGGTATCTTTATTACATTAGCTAAAACTTATTTGTTCTTGTTCATTCCTATCACAACAAGATGGACTTTACCGAGGCTAAGAATGGACCAACTATTGAATCTTGGATGGAAATTTCTTTTACCTATTTCTCTCGGTAATCTATTATTAACAACTTCTTTCCAACTCTTTTCACTGTAAAGTAACATTCTATATTCCCAACGTGTCTCAAACAAGAGAAATAAACAAACATAAAACTATTCATATATATATTAACGATATGTTCTCTATGGTAACTGGGTTCATGAATTATGGTCAACAAACAGTACGAGCTGCAAGGTACATTGGTCAAAGTTTCATGATTACTTTATCCCACGCAAATCGTTTACCCGTAACTATTCAATATCCTTATGAAAAATCAATCACCGCGGAGCGTTTCCGCGGTCGAATCCATTTTGAATTTGATAAATGTATTGCTTGTGAAGTATGCGTTCGTGTATGTCCTATAGATCTACCCGTTGTTGATTGGAAATTGGAAACTGATATTCGCAAGAAACGGCTGCTTAATTACAGTATTGATTTCGGAGTCTGTATATTTTGTGGTAATTGCGTTGAGTATTGTCCAACGAATTGTTTATCAATGACTGAAGAATATGAACTTTCTACTTATGATCGTCACGAATTGAATTATAATCAAATTGCTTTGGGTCGTTTACCAATGTCAGTAATTGACGATTATACAATTCGAACAATTTTGAATTCGCCTCAAATAAATAAGTAAATCTCTTATTAAATAAGTAAATCTCTTATTAAATAAGTAAATCTCTTATTAACGAATAATTTATAATTACTTTACTAATAACTAATATAGCTTTACTAATAACTAATATAGAAGGAATTTAGGTTTCTTTCGTGTTGTTTGGTCAATAACTACAAATACCAACTATTGATTGGTTGGTAAGAAACGCGTCTTAATTTGGATTGAAAATCCATTAATTAATATATCCATAATTTTTAAAAAATATATCGTTTAGAATTAGAACGACTCTTTCAGATAAAGAATGAAATTAGTCCAATAATAGTACTCACATTTATTCATATCCCTTAGTATTTATTTACTTAGGATTAAATTAGGAATTGCTCAAAAATCATAAAAAAAAAATTTTTCTGGTCGGGTCTCAATAAGGTCATGAAAAACATTTCTATTTATTTATCTCTTATTTTACATATAATGGATTTGCCCGGACCAATACATGATTTTCTTTTAGTCTTTTTGGGATCGGTTCTTATACTAGGAGGTATGGGGGTGGTATTATTTACCAACCCCATTTATTCTGCCTTTTCATTGGGACTGGTTCTTGTTTGTATATCCTTATTCTATATTCTATTAAACTCTTATTTTGTAGCTGCTGCACAACTCCTTATTTACGTGGGAGCTATAAATGTTTTAATCGTATTTGCTGTGATGTTCATGAATGGTTCAGAATATTACAAAGATTTGAATCTTTGGACCATTGGGGATGTGGTTACTTTGCCAGTTTGTACAAGTATTTTTGTTTTACTCATGATTATTATTACGGATACGTCATGGTACGGAATTATTTGGACTACAAGATCAAACCAGATTATAGAGCAAGATTTGATAAGTAATAGTCAACAAATTGGAATTCATTTATCAACAGATTTTTTTCTTCCATTTGAATTCGTTTCGATAATTCTTTTAGCCGCTTTGATAGGTGCAATTGCCGTGGCGCGACAGTAAAAAATTTATAGAATTAGCAATGCACATTAAACTCTGTTTTATTACATTACATTTATTTCCCTTTAATTCTTTAATTAAAGATTGTTTATGTCTAAAATAGAAATTATTCAATCTATTCTATTAACAATAGAAAATCTGCCTTTGTTCCGTACTTTTTTTTATTCTAGTCAATTGAATCTGTTTAATTGTTGTTCAGTTCATATTGAAATGAATCGAAATTGATAAGGAGTTGGTCAATGATGCTCGAACATGTACTTGTTTTGAGTGCCTACTTATTTTCTATCGGTATCTATGGATTGATCACGAGCCGGAATATGGTTAGAGCCCTTATGTGTCTTGAACTTATACTGAATGCGGTTAATATGAATTTCGTAACATTTTCTGATTTTTTTGATAGTCGCCAATTAAAAGGAAATATTTTCTCAATTTTTGTTATAGCTATTGCAGCCGCTGAAGCAGCTATTGGCCCGGCTATTGTTTCATCAATTTATCGTAACAGAAAATCAACTCGTATCAATCAATCGAATTTGTTGAATAAGTAGTATTAATCATATAAATTCTAATATTCATAAATTCGAATTACCATGACCATACATTACGTAATAATACATGTTTTCAAAAATGTAAGAAATTAAAGTATCTTGGCTCTATCGCATGAGTCAATCCAGAAGTAGATTGATTAGAAAAATTATGATAAATTATTGATTCATCTGGTGTCTAAATATATGATTCATTTACAAGTTTACTAGATCGAAACTTTCTGACATTCAAAAATTTATAGATCCAAATGTCACATTCAGTAAAGATTTATGATACGTGTATAGGGTGTACTCAATGCGTGCGCGCCTGCCCAACGGATGTATTAGAAATGATACCTTGGGACGGGTGTAAAGCTAAGCAAATTGCTTCTGCTCCAAGAACAGAGGACTGTGTCGGTTGTAAGAGATGTGAATCCGCCTGTCCGACAGATTTCTTGAGTGTTCGAGTTTATTTATGGCATGAAACAACTCGAAGTATGGGTCTGGCTTATTAATACGTTCCAGAAAACCCTACTTGAATACATTTGATTTTTTTACCTTTACCGACAAAAACCCGCGCTCAAAAACTATTTATTTTGAGCACGGGTTTTTCTGGTCCAAGTTTATCTTGTTTTTACCATGAATAATTTTCCTTGGTTAACGCTAGTTGTAGTTTTGCCAATATTCGCGGGTTCCTTAATTTTCTTTCTCCCTCATAGAGGAAATAAGATAATGAGGTGGTATACTATAGGTATATGCATAATAGAACTCCTTCTAACAACCTATGCATTCGGTTATCGTTTCCAATTGGATGATCCATTAATGCAACTGACAGAGGATTATAAATGGATCGATTTTTTTGATTTTTACTGGAGATTGGGAATAGATGGAATTTCTATAGGACCCATTTTACTGACAGGATTTATCACAACTTTAGCTACTTTAGCGGCTCGGCCGATTACTCGAGATTCCCGACTATTCCATTTTCTGATGTTAGCAATGTATAGCGGTCAAATAGGACCATTTTCTTCTCGAGACCTTTTACTTTTTTTCATCATGTGGGAGTTAGAATTAATTCCAGTTTATCTACTTCTATCCATGTGGGGGGGAAAGAAACGTTTGTATTCAGCTACAAAATTTATTTTGTACACTGCAGGAAGTTCCGTTTTTTTATTAATGGGAGTTTTGGGTATTGGTTTATATGGTTCCAATGAACCAACATTAAATTTTGAAACATCAGCTAATCAATCGTATCCTGTAGCACTGGAAATAATATTCTATATTGGATTTCTTATTGCTTTTGCTGTCAAATCACCGATCATACCCTTACATACATGGTTACCAGACACCCATGGAGAGGCACATTACAGTACTTGTATGCTTTTAGCCGGAATCTTATTAAAAATGGGAGCGTATGGATTGGTTCGGATCAATATGGAATTATTACCCCACGCCCATTCTATATTCTCTCCCTGGTTGATTATAGTAGGCACAATTCAAATAATCTATGCAGCTTCAACATCTCCCGGTCAGCGTAATTTAAAAAAAAGAATAGCCTACTCTTCTGTATCTCATATGGGTTTCATAATTATAGGAATTGGTTCTATAAGCGATACAGGACTCAACGGAGCCATTTTACAAATAATCTCTCACGGATTTATTGGCGCTGCGCTTTTTTTCTTGGCCGGAACGAGTTATGATAGAATACGTCTTGTTTATCTCGACGAAATGGGCGGAATGGCTATCGCAATTCCAAAAATATTCACGACTTTCAGTATCTTATCAATGGCTTCTCTTGCATTACCGGGCATGAGCGGTTTTGTTGCCGAATTGTTAGTTTTTTTTGGAATACTTACTAGTCAAAAATATCTTTTAATGACAAAAATATTAATTACTTTTGTAATGGCAATTGGAATGATATTAACTCCTATTTATTCATTATCTATGTTACGCCAGATGTTCTATGGATACAAGCTTTTTAATGCCCCAAACTCTTATTTTTTTGATTCTGGACCGCGAGAATTATTTGTTTCGATCTCTATCCTTTTACCTGTAATAGGTATTGGTGTTTATCCCGATTTCGTTTTATCATTATCAGTTGACAAGGTCGAAGCTATTATATCAAATTATTTTTTTCGATAGTTTTTGTGAGTAAACCAAAAAATGAAACTGAAATCCCATGATTTTAAAAATGGTTGATTGTACAATAAAAAAATGAGTCTTTTATATTCTTTTAAGTAAAATAAATAAATTGGAATTCTATTATAACTAGATATCTTTTGAATTTGTGAGAACCATTTGAATCAAGTAATGGAAATGATTCAAATGGTTCTTGATTGTTTACATGAAGTTTTCGTATATATACCTGTATGCCGTCCTATGTTTATATTCGTCAAGTCTTTTATTCAATTAGATGTTAATGTAAATGAACCATAACTATGCAACCCTATTCCTAATAGATTAACCCCAAAATAGCATATCCAAATTATAAGAAAGCCCATTGAGGCCACAATTGCAGAATTTACACTTTCAAAAATTTTATTTGTTCTAATATGTAAATAAATAGCGAATATGGTCCAAGTAATAAATGCCCAAGTCTCCTTTGGATCCCAATTCCAATATGATCCCCATGCTTCATTAGCCCATACTGCTCCCGAAAGAATACCTACGGTTAAAAGGATAAACCCTAGACTAATAATACGATAACTCCAACGATCCAATTGTTGAATCAATTGATACCTGTAATAATTTTGAGACGAAATAAAAGAAGTGTTTCGTAAGACATTGTTTCTTTCGTTCACGTATTGAATCTCACTAAAGTAAACTGACTCATTTTCTAAATTATTGCTTTTACTAAAAATCCTTATGAATTTTCGAAATGTAATGACTAGAAGAGCTAGTGATAATAATGATCCACACAAAAGAGCTGCATAGCTCAATACCATCATACTTACGTGCATCATTAACCAATGGGATTGGAGAGCGGGTACTAATATCGCGGATTGATGCATTTCAGTTAAAAGACCCGAAGTAGCAAAACCTTGAGTAAAAATAGCACTTGGCGCGGTTATTGCGCTTAAATGGTTTTTATGTTTTTTAAAATACGGAATAATATGAATAATGGAAAAACTCCACGAAAGAAAAATTAATGATTCATATAAATCACTTAATGGTAAATGCCTCAAATACATCCAACGAGTAACTAATAATCCTGTTATGCAGAAAAAAGTAGCTATCATCCCCTTTTCTGACGAATCATCTAGTCCTACGATTTCATCGACTAATAAAATTATCAAATGAATTGTAATTACAATTGAAACGATCGAAAAGGATATATGAGTTAATATATGCTCTAAAGTTGAAAATATCATAAAAATTATTAAATTAAAATTAATAAGGGCGTCCCTCAATTATAGGAATTGAAATCGGGAATTGAATTCATTATAGGACTTACTCTTTTAGAAGATGCCATGCCGCCACTCGGACTCGAACCGAGATGCTCTAGCACTGCTTCCTAAGAGCAGCGTGTCTACCGATTTCACCATAGCGGCTTATTCGAAATCATAATAACCTATTTTTATTCAATCGTCGAGCTTGAAGGAGTTAATTCAATCCAATATTTTTTTTTAGGAAAACATTCAAATTGATGAATAAAAACTTGTTTAAAAATTAGGGATTAAAACGTTTTCGTTAACGTTAATAATATTGATTTTTCTTATTATTATCTTTTTATTTAGTTATTTAGTATTTTAGGATGTCAATTTTATTTAACTGAACTAACAATGTATTTTTTCGTAGGCTATTACTTTATGCTCTCCTAAAACTAAAATGGAACAGTTGTAACTAGATAATTTTTACTTCAATCCCTGGATATAAGTAAAAAAAATGTTCTGCCTCGTTTGCATTTTTTAATGATAAATTTCTTTTATCATTTATTTTAAAAATGTTCTGCCTCGTTTGCATTTTTTAATGATTAATTTCTTTTATCATTTATTTTATTAATCTAAAATAAAAAATTCATTTTATCGATTAATAAAAAAATAGAATTTTTATATAACACAATTTCAGCGATACACTTAAAAGATTTATGTAAATATTTGCATAGTTAGGTTGCGTTAGGATTTTTTGTTGTGTAGAGAATTTGCGTTAAGATTTAGCAAACCCATTAAGTTAGGTATTTGGGATGGTCGTATCAATCATATAAAAAAATTTCGTATAGAAATTGTCCCGTACTTCAAAATATTTTCTAAAATTTTTAATTAATATATATACATTATATCTTGATCGATCTTCCAATCGAAACATAGGATCTAAAATAGATCACTCAAAATTGGCGCATTCGTCATATAACTACCTAAAAATGGAACCGGGGCTTTTATTAATTTAATTGGGTTTAAGGAATTTATATAGTGATAATAATTTCTAAAACCCAAAATAATGGTTTAAAAGATTATAAAAAACATTTTAAACTTAATCAATTAGTTTCAACGACCTCTTCTTTATAATATAAAATCAAAAATATAACTAAAAAAAAATTCTTTTTATTATTGAGTAAGGGCGATGGGGAAAGTGATAATCCCCATCCGGAAAATGATAAAACATACTAAAATGAAAGGCGAAACCTTGCGCTTGCGTTTACCCTTTTTTCAAACAAAAAAGTACCATTCATTTTTAGAATTCAGTAGACAACAGAATTCTTATCTATATCAGAAACGAAAGAAAAATTTGGCTTCAAATTAAAGTAAAACAAATTCAATTTTATATTCGTTTTAAATTAAAACATTATGAGACTAATTCTTTTTTATTTCTTTTTTTTATTTATTTTATTTTTTTTTTAATGTATATTGTTTATATTGTAATTTATCTTATATATTAATATTTATTCTTTTACTATACTATTATGATGTTAATATTAATTATTAATATTAATTATAATTGATAAATATTATTTATCATTTTTATAACTTATAAATCTTATAAATAAACTATAAACAAAATTATATTACTTTATTAGTTATTAGAACGATTCAGATTATTTATTTGTTACACAAAAAAAACTTTTAGAACTCCCGGTAGAAAGAGATTTCGCTAACGAAAAAGCTTTCAATGCTGCCCTATATCCCTTCCTTTTCCAAATATTTTTACGAATACGTTTTTTTGAAATAGAGGTGCGCTTTTTTGGAACTGCCATTAAAAAGTTATAATAGGTTTTTCGGTTGGATGTGAAAGACATCTATTGTTCAAAATCAATTGTTCTTTACTACTCTCTATCTATTTTTTCTCTAAATTAGACTCCAAAAAAAAGGGGGGGTTAAAAATCACATAAAATATTAATAAGAACGATAAGGTACACTATGCCAAATAGATTGACGATAAGGTACACTATGCCAAATAGATTGACGATAAGGTACACTATGCCAAATAGATTGAAGTTGATAAATAAAAAAAAAAAAAAAAGAAAGATTGTCCGTTTCGTTTTCTTTCTATTTTCGTCGTGTTACATTTATACATGTAATAAAAAAATCTAAAAGTTTAATAACCCTTCTCCCGCTTCATTAAAAAAAAAAAATTTAATAATTTTTTCTATTATATTAATTAATTTAATATTAATTTAATTGTTCAAGCTCGAAGAAAGAGTCCACAAAATTTTAATTATCAAATGAGACTAGTAGTTAATCTGTTAAAGGATACAAAATACATAATTTAAAGGCATTTTATTTTCCCCCTTTTTTTTTCCGTAAAATTAAAGTGTTGGATATCATAGCATTTCCTACAAATAGCTTTTATTGTAATGGAAGACAAACAATTAGTTACAAAACAAATTGGTTAATGATTCTAAATAACCGAATTACAATAAATAGTTTTAGTTATGGGCTTTATGATTCATATCAAATACTGTTTTTGGTATAATTATTTATCCTTGTTCTATAGATATAAAAAAATTATTGTAATACGTAATAATTAAAATGAAAATTCTAATTTTCATTTTTTATCTTCATAAAATTTTATTTAAAAATTTGAATTTAATATTAACAATTCAGTATTAACAATTCAGTATTAATAAAATTAAATACGTATTTATTTTTCACTAGTGACTTATTTATATCATTTGACCAATTATAACCTCTTGATTTTAAATATTTGAAGTAGTTTGGAAAGATTCAGAATAATTAAGGCTAGAAAATTCTATTTAAGTTTTATTTTATATATCTTAATTTTTTTTTATTAACCGACCCCTTTCAAAAGAAAAGAAATAAGAACCGGTGACTCAGAAACAATTAATTAAGATAATTTTTTTTTTTTTTTTTTTATGGAATATACATATCAATATTCATGGATTATACCTTTCATTCCACTTCCAGTTCCTATCTTAATTGGAACAGGACTTCTACTTTTTCCAACGGCAACAAAAAATCTTCGCCGTATGTGGGCTTTTCCTAGTGTTTTATTATTAAGTATAGTTATGGTTTTTTCAGCCCTTTTTTCTATTCAGCAAATAAATAATAATTCTGTCTATCAATATGTATGGTCTTGGACCATCAATAATGATTTTTCTTTCGAATTTGGCTGCTTGGTTGATCCACTTACTTCTATTATGTCGATATTAATCACTACTGTTGGAATTATGGTTCTTATTTATAGTGACAATTATATGTCTCATGATCAGGGATATTTGAGATTTTTTGCTTATATGAGTTTTTCCAATACTTCAATGTTGGGATTAGTTACTAGTTCTAATTTGATACAAATTTATATTTTTTGGGAATTAGTTGGAGTGTGTTCTTATCTATTAATAGGTTTTTGGTTCACACGACCCAGTGCCGCGAATGCTTGTCAAAAAGCGTTTGTAACTAATCGTGTCGGGGATTTTGGTTTATTATTAGGAATTTTGGGTTTTTATTGGATAACAGGTAGTTTCGAATTTCGGGATTTGTTTGAAATATTCAATAACTTGGTTTCTAATAATGAAGTTAATTTTTTATTTGTTACTTTATGCGCCTCTCTATTATTTGCCGGCGCTGTTGCTAAATCCGCCCAATTTCCACTTCATGTATGGTTACCTGATGCCATGGAAGGGCCTACCCCCATTTCGGCTCTTATACATGCCGCTACTATGGTAGCAGCAGGAATTTTTCTTGTAGCTCGGCTTCTTCCTCTTTTCATAGTTATACCTTACATTCTAAATCTAATAGCTTTGATAGGTATAATAACATTATTTTTAGGAGCCACTTTAGCTCTTGCTCAAAAAGATATTAAGAAAAGCTTAGCTTATTCTACAATGTCTCAATTGGGTTATATGATGTTAGCTCTAGGTATGGGGTCTTATCGAGCTGCTTTATTTCATTTGATTACTCATGCTTATTCGAAGGCATTGTTGTTCTTAGGATCTGGATCAATTATTCATGCGATGGAAGCTATTGTTGGATATTCTCCAGATAAAAGTCAGAATATGGTTCTTATGGGCGGTTTAAGAAAACATGTACCAATTACAAAAACTGCTTTTTTATTGGGTACACTTTCTCTTTCTGGTATTCCACCCCTTGCTTGTTTTTGGTCCAAAGATGAAATTCTTAATGATAGTTGGTTGTATTTACCTATTTTTGCAATAATAGCTTGGTCCACAGCAGGATTAACTGCATTTTATATGTTTCGGATCTATTTACTTGCTTTTGAAGGACATTTAAACGTTTATTTTCAAACTTACAGTGGAAAAAAAAGCAGTTCGTTCTATTCAATGTCTCTATGGGGTAAAGATAAAGAAGGACCCGAAATTATTAAAAAAAATTTGCGTTTATTATATTTATTAACGACGAAAAACAATGAAAAAACGTATTTTTTAAACACATATCGAATTAATAGTAATGAAAATAGTAATGAAAATGTAAGAAGCACGGTGCAGCCTTTTATTAGTATTACTCGTTTTGGCACTAAAAACACTTTCTCATATCCACATGAGTCAGACAATACTATGTTATTTCCCATGCTTGTATTAGTTTTATTTACGTTGTTCGTTGGAGTCATAGGAATTCCTTTCTTCAATCAGGAAGGAATAGATTTGGATATATTATCCAAATTGTTAAGTTCATCCATAAATCTTTTACATCAAAATAAAAATAATTCGGTGGATTGGTAT